TTCCCCATAAAGATATTGAATAGAAAGAACTATTTTTAGTGCTACTGTAATTTTGAAAATGAATGCGCAAATGTCCATCAAAGGTAAGTAAATACATCCGAAACATATAAAATGTGGTTAATCCCGCTGTAAAGGAAGCTATTATTGCGAAAGTTGGTGAATACAACCAACTATCATTAAGAATTTCATCTTTGGACCAAAAACAAGCAAGAGGCGGAATACCACAAAGGGAGAGTGTACCTAATAAAAAGGTAATTCTTGTAATTGGAACATATTTTGTTAAACCGCCCATAAGAACCATATTTTGACTTTTATCTGGTGAATATCCAACAATGGGTTCCATTGAATGAATAATTGATCCGGATCCCAAAAACAATAAAGCTTTCGAATAGGCATGAGTGATCAAATGGAATAAAGCGGCTCGATAAGAACCTATACCCAGAGCTAACATAATATAACCCAATTGAGACATTGTCGAGTAAGCTAAACTTCTTTTAATGTCTCTTTGAGCAAGAGCCAAAGTAGCTCCTAATAGTACTGTTATTACGCCTATTGAAGAAATGATATTCATTATGGAAGGTATAACTATGAAAAGAGGAAGAAGCCGAGCTACAAGAAAAATTCCCGCTGCTACCATAGTAGCAGCATGTATAAGAGCAGAAATGGGAGTGGGTCCTTCCATAGCATCAGGTAACCATATGTGAAGGGGGAATTGTGCGGATTTAGCAACTGCACCAACGAATAAAAAAGAAGCACACAGAGTAGCAAATAAGGAATTTACTCCATTATGATGAACCAAGTTATTAACTATTTCGAACAAATCCCGAAATTCTAAACTACCAGTTATCCAATAAAGTCCTAAAATTCCTAATAATAAACCAAAATCCCCTATACGATTGGTTACAAAAGCTTTTTGGCAAGCACTTGCCGCACTCGGTCGTGTGAACCAAAAACCTATTAATAAATAGGAACACATTCCTACAAGTTCCCAAAAAATATAAATTTGTATCAAATTGGAACTAGTAACTAATCCTAACATAGAACTATTGAAAAAACTCATATAGGCAAAAAATCTCAAATATCCTTGATCGTGAGACATATAATTGTCACTATAAATAAGAACCATGATTCCAACAGTAGTAATTAATATTGACATAATAGAAGTAAGTGGATCGATCAAGTGTCCGAACTCTAAAGAAAAATCATTATTGACGGTCCAAGACCATAGATATTGATAGATAAAATTTCCATTTATTTGTTGAATGGATAGATTGGCCGAAAATGCCATAGCTATACTTAGCATCAAAACACTCGGAAAAGCCCACATACGACGAATATTTTTTGTTGCTGTCGGAATAAGCAGAAGTCCAAAGCCTATTAACATAGTAACTGGAAATGGAAGAAAGGGTATTATCCATGCATATTTATATGTATGTTCCATAAAAAAAAATGGGAAATATGAGATTTTGAATCATTCTACGACTATACTACCATCCTATTCTGGCAATATGTAATCATATCATATACTAATCATATCATATACTATAGTATAGTAAGTAAAAACAATCATACCAAAACAGTAGAATATAAATCATAGTATGCCTCAATAAATCAACTAAAAAAAAAAGACCTAGTTATTCTAGTGATTTTATTTGTAGTAATTACCTAACCCATTGCGGAACTAATTGATTGGATTCCAATCCAATAAGAAAGTATCAGAAATATTATAATACTCTTTATTTCGTATAGAACTGAAAAAAAAAACTAAAAATTGAGGTTCTCCTTCTTAGGTAATAGAATGTCTTGTTTAACATATTAACCACTAATTGTAGTTTAAGTTTTAATTTCAATTATAGACACGGCAATATGAGCTTATTCAATTCCAAACTAATAATCATAAAAATTCCTTTTCGAATTTCCCCCCCCCCCCCCTTTCTTCTATTTTTTTGCCTAGTGTGTTAATATGTGACATTGTTATATATGTGACATGCATGTTATACATATATTTATATATAAATATATAAATAATATATTTGTATTGTATGTTATGAAAAAACTATTATCGACGAAATTAAGTTAAGTATAGAAAATGACTAAAAAGAACGATCTATTTTGAGCAATACATGTCTTTCACATACAACAATAAAAATTAGTAACTCTTTTTTTTTTGAATGGCAGTTCCAAAAAAACGTACTTCTATATCAAAAAAACGTATTCGTAGAAATATTTGGAAGAAAAAAGGATATTTAGCTGCAATAAAAGCTTTTTCTTTAGCAAAGTCAGTTTCTACTGGAGATTCAAAAAGTTTTTTTGTGCGACAAACAAATAAGAAAATCTTGGAATAATCGGAATTTCCATGGCTAGAAGAATTTCCAATTTTGGAATATGAATAATTTCCTTTAACTAAATGTATTGATGTATTGAATTCAATACAATATTAGTTAGAACTAGCTGCTATTATATGTAGAATAAGAATTTCTCTATCTGTCGGTTCTAAGTATCATTATCTTTTTTTCATTCTAGTTTTTATTAGAATCTATTTATTAATTCGTGAGATGTTTTTTTCCTATTCATTTTCTTTTCACAATGGAAAAATCTTTGTTCATTCTATTTTTCCGTTGTGAAAAGAAAATTGTGATGGATGCTGAAACTCTTTTGTTTTATTATATGCCTAACTCAAGACCAAGTTGGTTTCATAAATATTATCATAATTTTATTTAGAAATTATGTATACAACAAACAACAAAAAGTATTATATTAATTTTATATTACATATTTAAATATATTTAAATTAATTAATTAATACTTAATGATACTAAGAAAAGTATCAAAATTGTTAGAAAAATTACTTAAATTTTGTAATTGAATTGTGATACATATGAAATCCTATTTATTTTTTTTTTTGTTCGTTTAGAAAAAAAATCTCTTTGACAATTTGTTTTTCATTTATCTGATTTCGTGGATTCAATTCAAAATAAATAAAAAATATAAAAAGAGGACAATTCACAATTCTTAGTTTCTGTTTCGACTGAAAACAAAATTTGTATTTCAAGTTACAAGTGTTCCGGGAGAACTTAATATACAGATAATACGTAAAAGTTGATTCTTAAAACTGAACCTACGATGATACTAACCTAAGTAAAAATTATTGAAAATTCAAAGATGAATTTAAAAGAGCTCTTATTTATCAGTTCTAATATTTCCTAAACTATATTGAATCCTTGAATCTAGATCTAGACGATTCAACATGAATTGATTATTATTATTTCAAGTAAGCCGCTATGGTGAAATCGGTAGACACGCTGCTCTTAGGAAGCAGTGCTAGAGCATCTCGGTTCGAGTCCGAGTGGCGGCATACTGTAAAAAAGATACAATGGATCCTATAATGTATTTAATTCCCGATTTCCATTCTGTAATGGGACCTTTTTTATGTATGATATTTGTGACTTTAGAACATATATTAACTCATCTCTCTTTTTCGATCATTTCAATTGTGATTACGATTCATTTGATGACCCTATTAGTACACGAAATCATAGGGTTGCGTGATTCGTCGGAAAAAGGAATGATAGTTACTTTTTTTTCTATAACAGGATTATTAGTTACTCGTTGGATTTCTTCGAGACATTTTCCATTAAGTAATTTATACGAGTCTTTAATCTTCCTTTCGTGGAGTTTTTCCATTATTCATCTAATTTCCAAGATATGGAATCATAAAAATGATTTAAGCGCAATAACCGCCCCAAGTGCCATTTTTACCCAAGGTTTCGCCACATCGGGTCTTTCAAGTGAAATGCATCAATCGTCAAGATTAGTACCTGCTCTACAATCTCAGTGGTTAATGATGCACGTAAGTATGATGTTATTGAGCTATGCAGCTCTTTTATGTGGGTCGTTATTATCAGTCGCTTTTCTAGTCATTACATTTCGTAAAAACGTCGATATTTTTTGTCAAAGAAAAATTTTCTTAATTAAGATTAAGTCATTTTTCTTTGACAAAATCGAATACTTGAACAAAAAAAAAAATGTTTTTAATTTTCATTCTTTTGTTCCATTTCGAAATTATTACAAATATCAATTAACTCGGCGTTTGGATTATTGGAGTTATCGTGTCATTAGTTTAGGGTTTACCTTTTTAACCATAGGTATTCTTTCTGGAGCAGTATGGGCTAACGAGGCATGGGGATCTTATTGGAATTGGGACCCCAAAGAAACTTGGGCATTTATTACTTGGACCATATTCGCGATTTATTCACATACTAGAACAAATCAAAGTTTGCAAGGTACGAATTCGTCACTTGTAGCGTCTATAGGATTTCTTATAATTTGGATATGCTATTTTGGGATCAATCTATTAGGAATAGGTCTACATAGTTATGGTTCATTCACATTAACATCTAATTGAATAAATTCCATGAGGAATACATAAGATCCCCGTACTATACGTAATATAAAGTTTGCGCAGGTTTTTGAGAACCATTTGAATGATTCCTTGATTCAAATGGTTCTCAAAAACTCGGAATATATCTTATTATAATTTTATAATTCTAATTAACTTTATTTTTTTGTGTTGTACAGCTCAAAAATCTTAAAATTCAAAATTCTAAGACTTTGTTTTCTATCTAATTAATGAAAACTATCTATGAAAATAATTAGATAGGATAGCTTGTACCTTGTCAACTGATAGCGAAAGAACAAAATCAGGATAAATACCAATCCCTATTACGGGTAAAAAGATACAGATTGAAACAAATAGTTCTCGTGGTCCAGAATCCACAAAATTGGAGTTTGGAACATTGAATAGTTTGTATCCATAAAACATCTGACGTAACATAGATAATAAATAAATAGGAGTTAATATCATTCCAATTGCCATTACAAAGGTAATTAGTATTTTGGGCATTAAAAGATATTTTGGACTGGTAATTATTCCAAAAAATACTACTAATTCCGCAACAAAACCACTCATTCCTGGCAATGCAAGAGAAGCCATCGAGAAACTACTAAACATGGTAAATATTTTTGGCATTGGGATGGATATCCCCCCCATTTCGTCGAGATAAACAAGACGTATTCTATCACAACTCGTTCCTACCAAGAAAAAAAGTGCAGCACCAATAAATCCATGAGAGAGTATTTGTAAAATGGCTCCGTTGAGTCCCATGTCGGTTATAGAACCAATTCCTATAATTATGAAACCCATGTGAGATACAGAAGAATAGGCTATTCTCTTTTTTAAATTGCGTTGACCAAGAGAGGTTGAAGCTGCATAGATTATTTGTATTGTCCCTATTATCACCAACCAGGGAGAAAATATAGAGTGGGCGTGCGGTAATAATTCCATATTGATCCGAATCAATCCATATGCCCCCATTTTTAATAAGATTCCAGCTAGAAGCATACATGTACTGTAATGCGCTTCCCCATGGGTATCTGGTAGCCATGTATGTAGGGGTATAATCGGCGATTTGACAGCATAAGCAATAAGGAAGCCCAAATATAATATTATTTCTAATGTCACAGGATATGACTGATTAGCTAATCTTTCAAAATCCAATATCGGTTCATTGGAACCATATAAACCCATACCTAGAACTCCTATTAAAAGAAAAATGGAACCCCCTGCAGTGTACAAAATAAACTTTGTAGCTGAGTACAAACGTTTCTTTCCTCCCCACATGGATAAAAGTAAGTAAACAGGAATTAATTCTAACTCCCACATGAGAAAAAAAAGTAAAAGGTCTCGAGAAGAAAATAATCCTATTTGACCACTGTACATTGCTAACATCAGGAAATAGAACAATTGCGAATTTCGAGTAACAGGCCAAGCTGCTAAAGTGGCTAAAGTAGTGATAAATCCTGTCAGTAAAATAGGTCCTATGGAAAGTCCATCGATTCCCAGTCTCCAGTGAAAATCAAAAATATTTATCCATTTAAAATCCTCCTCCAATTGAATCAATGGATCATCCAATTGGAAATGATAACAGAACACATGGGTTGTTAGAAGGAGCTCTAATAAGCATATACATATAGTATACTGCCTAAATACCTTATTCCCCCTATGAGGAAGAAAGAAAATTGAAGAACCCGCGAATATCGGCAAAACTACAAGTAGTGTTAACCAAGGGAAATAACTCGTGATAAAGACAAGATGCATTTTGACCAAAAAACCCGTGCTCGGAATAATATATTTTCTCGAGTACGGGTTTTTGTCGGTAAAAAGGAATCAAATGATTCAAGTGGAGTTTTTTATAACGTATCAATAAGATAGACCCATGCTGCGAGTTGTTTCATGCCATAAATAAACGCGGACACTCAAAAAATCTGTTGGACAGGCGGATTCACATCTCTTACAACCTACACAGTCCTCGGTTCTTGGCGCGGAAGCAATTTGCTTAGCTTTACATCCGTCCCAAGGTATCATTTCCAATACATCTGTGGGGCAGGCTCGTACACATTGAGTACACCCTATACATGTATCATAAATTTTTACTGAATGTGACATTGGGTCTATAAATTCCAGTTTTGAACATAAAAAATTTTCGATCTGGTAAAGTAAAATCAGGAGGAAATGAATTATATATTTATATTGTATTGTAGACACCAGACGAATCAATGGTTTATCAAAAAAATCTAATGTTAAAAATCAATATATTTCTAAATCTGTTCATGAGAAAGGACCAAGAGACTTTGATTTCCGTTTCAACAACCATGATTATACAAGTCACACATATGACTTCACATTGACATTGGCCAACAGATCATCAATATTTCAATAGTAATATAAAAATATATTACTATACATATTACTATAAAAATAAAGAATAAAAAATGAAATAATTTATATCTATATTTTCTTTATATTATTTTATTATATTATTTATGTCTTTATTTATATTTATATGATAGTTATGACTAATTATTCAACAAATTTGATTGATTGATACGAGTTGATTTTCTGTTACGATAAATCGACGAAACAATAGCTAGCCCAATAGCTGCTTCCGCAGCCGCAATGGCTATAACAAAGATTGAGAAAATGTCTCCTTTTAATTGGCGACTATCAAATATATTAGAAAATGTTACGAGATTTATATTAACCGAATTTAGTATAAGCTCAAGACACATAAGTGCTCTAACCATGTTTCGACTTGTGATCAATCCATAGATACCGATAGAAAATAAGTAGACGCTCAAAAAAAGTATATGTTCAAACATCATTGGCTAACTCCTCATGAATCTCGATTCATTTCAATATGAACAACAATTCAACCGATTTGATTGACCATAATCGAGTAATTACAGAAAAAAGAGGGTATCAGCAGTAGATTAAATGAAAAACTTTTCCTTTTTCATTGGATTTCGAATTTCTAATAATTGTATTAATTCTAAGGATTTCTTATTGACGAGCCATAGTAATTGCACCTATCAAAGAAACTAAAAGAATTATAGAAATGAGTTCAAATGGAAGATAAAAATCGGTTGATAAATGAATTCCAATTTGTTGAACGTTACTAATAAGGTCCTGTTCTATAATCTGATTTGATCTTGTAGTCCAAATAATTCCGTACCATGACGTATCTAAGATAGTAGTAATTAGTGAAAAAAGAATACTTATACAAACCAGTGAAGTGACTCCATCCCCAACAGTCCAAAAATAGGAATCGTTCGAATATTCTGAACCATTCATGAACATAACAGCAAATATGATTAAGACATTTATGGCTCCTACATAAATAAGGAGCTGTGCGGCAGCTACAAAATAGGAGTTTGATAGAATATAGAATAAGGATATACAAACAAGAACCAATCCCAATGAAAAGGCAGAATAAATTGGATTGGTAAATAATACTACTCCTAGACCTCCTAATATAAGAACTAATCCCAGAAATACTACAAGTATATCGTGTATTGGTCCAGGTAAATCCATTATGTATAACAGATAAATAAGTCGAAATATTTCATGACCTTACTAAATAGTCCAGGAAAGAAAAGGGTGTTACCTTTATTTTTTTTTTCTTGTATATGATGAGTTCCTAATTGAATTCAATCTTAATATGGATTAATGTAGATATAGATAAAGTTATTAAAGTTATTGGCCAATCCTACTTTCCTTTTTATCTATTTTCTATTTTTATCTAAAAGAAAAAAGAAAAGAATAGTTGGAATTTTCTATTTGAAAATCATCACTAAACCATATTCTCAGTTTAAAACAAAGAGTGATTCTCAACAATCAATAGTTATTATTTGTAATTTCTGACCAACAAAAAAAGGGGGCTTGGATCCTTTATATCAAAAGGAAATCTTAGTAATCAGTAACCGTTCTTGAATCAAGGAGGTTATCCTTGTCTCTTTTGATTTGAGTCGAATTCATAACTGTTTGAATTGTGTAATCTCCAATTACTGGCATTGGTAACCGACCCAAAGCAATTTGATTATAATTCAATTCGTGACGATCATAAGTAGAAAGTTCATATTCTTCAGTCATTGATAAACAGTTTGTTGGACAATACTCGACACAGTTACCACAAAATATACAGACCCCAAAATCAATACTATAATTAAGCAATTGTTTCTTTTTAATATTTTTTTCAAATTTCCAATCAACAACGGGTAGATCTATGGGACATACACGAACACATACTTCACAAGCAATACATTTATCAAATTCAAAGTGGATTCGACCACGGAAACGTTCTGATGTGATCGATTTTTCATAAGGATATTGAATAGTTACAGGTAAGCGATTTGTATGGGATAAGGTAATTATGAAACTTTGACCAATGTACCTTGCTGCTCGTATTGTTTGTTGACCATAATTTATGAACCCGGTTACCATAGGGAACATATTGTGGATCTCCGTGAATAAATTGATGTTTCTTTCTCTTGTTTGAGATCGATTATGAATCTAGAATATCGTTATCTTATTCTATTATTTTATAGTATTTATAGTGAAACAAGTTGAGAAGAAGTTGTCAATAATAGATTACCCAGGGAAATAGGTAAAAGAAATTTCCATCCAAGATTTAATAACTGGTCCATTCTCATTCTAGGTAAAGTCCATCTTGCTGCGATAGGAATGAACAGAAACAAATAAGCTTTAGCTAATGTAATAAATATCCCAATTGTCGTTCCAAAGACTCCATCCATTTGATTTATTCCGAAAAGTTCAGGAATAGATATATACGGAATAGAGAAATTCCACCCACCTAAGTAAAGAACTGTTATAAATAATGAAGAAACTAATAAATTTAGGTAAGAAGCAAGGTAAAATAAAGCGTATTTGATACCTGAATATTCTGTTTGATAACCTGCTACTAATTCTTCCTCTGCTTCTGGTAAATCGAAGGGTAATCTTTCACATTCTGCTAGAGAAGAAATTAGAAAAACAACAAACCCAATAGGCTGACGCCACAGATTCCACCCCAAAAATCCATATTTTGACTGCGCCTCAACTATATCAACTGTACTTAAACTGTTAGATAATCATAGTCGATAATAACATCACTGCTCGCATCGCTATTTCAAAACCGTACATGAGACCTCGGCTTCATACGGCTCCTCTATGGCCACAAATAAATGTAAGGACTTGCTCGATATTATCTCCATCCTTATTTGGATGGTAAATATACATCGGGAAGCCAAAAATTAGACCAATGAAATTCCGTCTGCTCAAATAGAAAAGGTGCTTCCGAATTGATCTTATCCATTACAATTTTAATTTCTCTTTGTTTGGTAATAACTTAATCTTTTAATAAAATACTCGTTATATCAATAAATATGTTCTATAAAGAAAGAATTGGGTATTAATTCAAAATTCATGATAAGAATTCTATATATTATGTATAGATATGGATGGGGAAAATAATAAATAAAGATCTTTTGCATTATTATTTATTCATTTTTCTCATTCTATTTTGGAATTCTATTTCTTTTGTTCCTGTTCTTCTTTCTAAGAGGGGGGGTACTCTGAAAAAAAAAATAAAGGATTAATTCGTTTTTGATAGTCATTTCTTTAATCAGTGAATAGGAGCATACTCTAGATCGGAATCGTGGGGAAGTGCTGCTTGGTCATTTCTACCAACTTAAAGTCCCCATTATGATTCGTTTTATCCAAAGTTTTATATAAAAATACCGTTTTTTGATACCTTATATTATCTCCATTACTAATCTTTTTTGTACCTTGGTGTTCCTAACTGTTCACTGATTTTTGATTGATCCCCCGTATGGTAATACATATAAAAAAGTAGTAGAACCCCCATACGTTGATCTTTTGTACCCGCTTCAAGATATGAGAATTAGTCAAAGAATCTTAATCTTGGGGTAAACAGTTTATATACTGCTTATGTTTATATTCTTGTACATAGGAAATGAGATTTTCTCTTCTTACTGCAAATTTCTAAGCAGTTTGATTTTACTCATATAACTATCTAGTTTAACTCATCAACCCTAATGATGAATAAAAAATGAAAATATCCATTCAATATATTCAACCTCCTTACTTTATTTCTAGAGAGAAAGGAAAATAATCATGTTCCAACGAATCACACGTAGAGATATTGATAATACACATAGAGTTAATGGTATTTCATAACTAATAGATTGAGCAGCAGCCCGTAGACCACCTAAAAAGGAATATTTATTGTTCGATCCATATCCTGACATAAGAAGTCCAATAGGAGCAATACTTGAAATGGAGATCCATAAAAAAACACCTATACTGAGATCGGCTAAAATAAGGCGATATCCAAAAGGAATTACTAAATAACTTAGTAGAACTGATATGACCGCTATAGACGGTCCCACGCTAAACAAACGAATATCTCCTCTAGATGGAAGTAGGTCCTCTTTAAAAAGTAATTTGGTCCCATCTGCTAGAGCTTGAAGAATCCCCAACGGACCGGCATATTCAGGCCCAATACGTTGTTGTATTGCTGCGGATATTTCTCTTTCTAACCACACAATTACTAGGACCCCTATTGTGATTCCTAATAGAAGGGTTAAAATGGGAACAAAGATCCATATGAGTCCATAAACTTCTTTTAAGGATTCCAATCTAGAAAAAGAATGGATAGCTTGTACTTCTACTTCTGTCGTATCAATTATCATTTCAACGATCAACTTCTCCCATAATGATATCTATACTGCCTAGTATCGTCATGATATCGGCCAATTTCATTCTTTTAACTAATTGAGGGAGAATTTGAAAATTGACAAAACCAGGTGGGCGAATTTTCCATCTCCAGGGGAAAACACTACTATCTCCTATCAAATAAATTCCTAATTCTCCTTTTGGGGCTTCTACTCTTACATAAAGTTCTTGTTTCGACAATTCAAAATTGGGTGAAAGTTTTTTAGTAATAAATCTATATTCAAAATTAGTCCATTCGGCATTTTTTGCTCTATCAAAGCGCCGGACTTCTAAATTTTCATAGGGTCCCCCAGGAATTCCTTCTAGAGCCTGTTGAATAATTTTTATAGATTCCTTCATTTCACCGATTCGGACTAAATAACGAGCTAGTGAATCTCCTTCTTTTTGCCATTGGACTTCCCAATCGAATTTATTGTAACACTCATAACTATCAACTTTACGAAGATCCCATTGTATTCCAGAAGCACGTAACATCGGCCCTGATAAACCCCAATTTATTGCTTCTTCTCCACCAATAATGCCCACTCCTTCAACTCGTTCCAAAAAAATGGGATTCCGTGTAATAAGTTTTTGATATTCAGCAATTCCTGTTAAAGAATAATCACAGAAATCCAAACATTTATCTATCCAGCCATAAGGCAGATCAGCAGCAACCCCCCCAATACGGAAATAATTATGCATCATTCGCATACCCGTAGCAGCTTCGAATAGATCATATAACAATTCCCTTTCTCTGAAAATATAGAAAAAGGGAGTCTGTGCGCCGATATCCGCCATAAAGGGCCCAAGCCATAATAAATGAGAAGCTATACGACTCAATTCCAGCATAATGACTCTAATGTAACTGGCTCTTTTAGGTACTTGAACACTTTCCAATCGTTCTGGTGCATTTACTGTTATTGCTTCTGTGAACATAGTGGCTAAATAATCCCACCGTGTTACATAAGGCAAATATTGTATAATTGTTCGATTTTCTGCTATTTTTTCCATCCCTCTGTGTAAATAACCCAATACGGGTTCACAGTCAATAACATCTTCACCATCAAGAGTAACGATCAGTCGAAGAACACCATGCATTGATGGATGATGAGGACCCATATTAACTATCATGAGATCTTTTCTTGTAGCCGGTACAGTCATATCTTTTCTTCCTTAATTCATTATTCCATGAATTTCTCAAACGAAGTTCATCAAAATGAAAAATTTAATAACTACTAATAACTAAAGAAAAAAATGCAAACCAACCTTAAAATTAACGAGACTCCCGAATACCTAATTGACCAATTAATTTCTTATAACGTACTCTATTTTTCTTTGACAAATAATCCAGTAGCCGTTGACGTTTTCCCAGAATTTTCCGTAGGCCCCTTTGTGATAAAAAATCTCTTTTATGTAATTCCAAATGTGAAGTGAGTCTCCGTATCTTATCCGTAAAACTGAATACCTGAAATTCAACAGATCCGCAATTTTTTTCTTTTTCTTGTCGAATAGCTAAGATGAATGAATTTTTGACCATAAAAAACCAATTTTTCTATTTTTTTCTTTTCTGTGGATTTTACCGATCAGGAAAAATAATTATTATTATTATACCAGTTAGTTCCAGTTATTTGAATCTAGTACAAAAAAATTTTGATTTCTTCATATACACTACTTTAAATTTATATTAATTTTATCCAAATTTATCCAAATCAAATTTGTAATTTGATTTGGATAGAAAGGGATGATACATTTATTAGAATGTAACATGGTGTATGTGTATATCTTTCGGTTTTTATCCATCGAATATGGCATGCGATAGATATATAGGAAATATACTATTAACTAATTCTGAATCGTGGATACATATGTATTCTTGACATACTGAAATGACTACCGTTATTGGTATCAAACCAATAACGATTCATACAAGCTAAATCTTCTAATCGATAATTGGGCCAAAGAAACGATTTGAATTTAATGAATTTATTTGCATCTGTATTAAGATGCTTTTCCCCGTTTAAAAATTGTCCCCAGTTTTTTATGTTGTTTTGATTGCAAAATAGTGGATTTCGATTCACAACATTCCAATTCCGGGAATTGAAACAAATTAAAATTCGAAATTCTCTACGACGTCTGGGAGATAGAATATTTTCGGGAACAAGGAAATCAAAATGATTTCTGTTTCTATTCACAAGCATATTGCTGTGTTGTGCAATGGATTCATCAAAATTCTTTTTTTCAACATATCCGCTTTTTATTATGCATTTTCCATTAGTTTGGCGCTTATTCTTATCAACCAATGAAATACCTATGGTTTGATATATAATAGATTTTCCATCCTTTTTCATAGATAAACGAATTGGTTCGATAATAAATATTCCTCTTTTTATCAATTCTGTAAGAGTTAGGTCTTTCTGAATCCACATTACATCCAGATGCATCTCTCCTCTTTGAATTGAGGATATAGCAATTTCTCTTGGATCTATCAGTCTAAGTAGGAGACAATATACCTTGATATTATTGATCATTCTTTGATTCAAGGAATCATCCCACCTTAATTGAAAAAGAAAATATTTTTTCAGGAAGAAATCCAGTTCTTCTTCTTTCTTGCTCTTGAATTGTTTTTTCTTTCTACCTTTTTTAATGTCTGCTCCCGTGTAATCTTCTTCAAGATTTTTCTTTTTGTTTTGTTTTTGTAGATCTGATACAAAATCTCCTTGACCTTGTTGTTTGTTTTTTTTTTTGTTGGAATTTTCTAATTCAAGATATTCTTTTTGATTAGCTAATATAGAAATATTTTTTTCATATAAATGAAAAATAAGTAATTTTATTGGTATGATCCACGGGTTAATCTTATACACATCAAAAAGTAGTATAAATTCTGGGAAAAACCAAGGTTCTAAATTTGATATGGTATGATATAACCTTTCTTGATTCATTCCTATCCAATCAAAAAAAAGATTTTTTTGATTGGATGGGTTGATTTTGTGATGAATCGTAAAAGAAAAAGGATCCTTTTTTTCCAATTTTTGATAATTTTGAGTTTCCGTTTTAGCATTTTTATGAATCTTGGTGCCGGTATGCGTATTGGCCCAGGTCTCAATATCGATATTATTTCTAAGACAAAAATGGAGAATTCTACAATCAAAAAATTTTCTATCCATATTTTTGTCCATATCAATAATAGATCTTTTTTCTAGATAATCACTAATAGATATACTTATCAATCTATAAAATGATTCGGATTTCAGTGTATTTGTATTGAAATTATATGGAATTTTTTTGTCCTCTACTTGTAATGTTGATCCAGAAATATACGAGTCCTTACTATTCCCATAATTTATATATTTATATGACAAAAGATCATATCCGTAATGTTTTTTCCATTTTTCTTTTTGACTTATCGATGAGTCCACTGCATAGTAATTTTGTTTCGTGTAATGAATTAATTGGTCTTTTTCTTTTTTATATAAATCTAATTTCATTGATTCTTTATTTTGAATCGTACGACATTGATTGACTCTATTTCGCCATTTTTTCGGTACTAAGTGATCCCACTTGGTATGAGATAAATTGTATTGATAATGACCCCTTAACCAATTTTTCCATTTATTCATTCCAGACTTATGGATTTTTTTTTGCCTTGATTTGGAATCAAATATTCCTCGTGTCGTACAATAATTCTTGATTATATCCCTAAGAAAAGGATAGGTGTGGTGATATTGAAGTACAGATTTCAAATGATACTTGTTAAGTAATTGATTTTGTGATAATTTGTAAAATACATAGGCTTGAGACAAAGAAGATAAGTCACAATTATTATTCCTAATATTTTGATTACTAATATTAGTATTAGAAAAATTAGAAAACGGATTTTTTATAGTCGAAATAAAGTTCATTGTATTTTGATTTGTTTTCTCAATTCCTTCTTGATTTGTTTCCGCGTTGGAAATGGATTTGTTGATAGTTTTTTTTGTTGATTCAAAGAAAAGTTGTGCATTGATCCTTGGAATCTTAATGATACATAGTAATATATCCATGTATACTTTTTCAACGAAGGATTTCATAAAATAATGTGATTTACGTATTACTCGGATATTTTTTCTTTTGAATATTTGCCAAATATCCTTCTTTGATTCCGATCTTTTATCATCACAAGCTCGAACTATTTTTTTATTGCCTTTTGTGATTCCTTCTATTTGAGTCCTAATTGTGATTGTCTTATTAGCAAGATCTTTCATTTTTGTTTCTATGAGTGAATAATTTTCATTTACACAATTCGCGGATCGAATTCGAATGGTCGATTCTCGGATAATCTTATTATTTATATTGGAATCTTTTTCGTTTTCATTCGATTCATATACTTTTACCTTTCTCAATTTCAATAAGAAAATGGGGTTTACTTTTTCAAGTTCTTTCATTATTAGATTTATAACTAGAACTATTCTTGTTTTTTCTTTTGAAACTTTTATAAAACCTTTTCCTCTTTCTTTGAAAACCCTTATAACTTGAAAAAATTGCCTTTTCGCTTTTCTCGTTTTTTTTTCGAGTTCGTTAAAAACGGGTTCAAAAAAAGAAGGTCGTTTTCGGGGAGACCCAAAAGGTAGTTCCGCTTCCCTTCCCCAGACTGTTAAAAAACAAAAATTGTCTTTTTTCTCCTTTTTCCTTATTTTCTGATCTCTATCTCTATGATGAGATCGTACTTTAGATCTTCGCCAAGGTTTCAGACAGAAAGGAAATAGAATCTTTATCTGAATGCCGTCTGTTAACCAATTTTGGGGAAATTCTGTTTCTGATAATTGAACGCCATTATAGGTACATTTAACATGCATTTCTTTATTCCATTCCTTCAAATCCTCGTACCATTCGGGGAATTGCAATAATAACATACGACCAATATTTTTAGCTATTATCAATAAGGGTAATATAACGTATTTTCTAAGAAAAGATTGGGTTACTAACATGAAACCTCTTATTGCTTGAGTAAATATAAAGGTATCCCAAGCTTCTGATATTGCTATTCGTTCATTTTCTTCTTCTTTCTCCTCGTTTGTTTTCTCCTTTTCTTTTGTCTCTTTCTCCTCAAAATAAGAAATTTGCAATTTTGGGTTTTCTCCTACCCAATTCCTAAAAATGTGATTAATCATTTTAGAGATATCAAAAAACGAAAAAAAAAAGATTTTGTCTATGCGATCAAAAAAAAGTGGAGAATGCACATTTGCTTGAAACATTTCCCAAATAACTGTTTTACGTCTTTGAGCACGCATGGATCCTTTAATTATACCCCGGCGAAAATCCGATTGTTGTGAGTAACGTATCAAAGCCACTTCCTCTTCTTCATCATTAGTGCTATTATTACTAGTATTATTATTACTAGTACTGGAATTAGTACTCTGACCGTTATCAGTAAAAATAACCACGCGTTTGCCTTTTCTTGAACGAATTTCGGGATCTTCCGTCGATTCTTCTTCATTTTCTTCTTCCTCTTCTTCTAAATCGTTTGTCAATTTGTATGACCAACGAGAAACCCTTTTACTGATTTCTTCCATTCCAATAGATTTCCTTCTAATTGTTGTTAGATCGTTTGGATCAGTTGAAATTACATCGAATATAAATTTCAAAGATTTTGCTTGACTTTCTGAATCAATTCGTCGTGCGTGTTCAAAAGATAATTCATCGATTGAGGTTAAGGAATTCCCAATCGAATTCAATAAAAATTTCCCGCTAAAGCCAAACGTATTCTTTTGATGTTCTAATTCTCGAGAATCATTATGAAAGAGACCATGAATCTTATTTATCCAAAACATTTCTACGGAATTCGCTGTGGAAGTTATTAAATCGTTCATGATTGCACGTGAATCCCATTTTTTTATTGTTCCTCGATAAGGTCCATTCAAAAAAGGATCATACCTTTTTGGCAAGTATTCTTGTTCATTCTCATCATCGCATAATCTGGTCCTTTTTTCTAGCATATCTAAAGCAAGAGATCCCTTCTCTTTTTCTAGAATTTTTATTCGACTTATCAATTCATTGTTCAAGTTGTATTTTTTTTGTTCATTGGTATGAACCCAATAATTATACAAGTCTTCGTGGGATAGTTTTTCTGTCGTGTACAAAGAAATTTTGCGTTCTATCATTTCTGAAAAAGTCGATAAACTTGGTGGATATGTAAAAGATATTATTTGTTTTCCATCACTTGGGCATATATAAAAAAAATATTGTGACATTTCATTCCGTATAGCATTTTCAAATCGATCATTTTTTATATATCTATACGGTCGATTCCATCGTTTATAATCGAAAAGAAAAGTTACAATAGGTTTTTCAAACCAAAAAGAATTTTTTTCATTTTTCTCTTCTTTTTTTAAG